CTTCTTAACAGTATTTTGAAAATACTAATTAGACTAAGTCTAGAAGTTTTTTTTTTTTTTTAAAAAAAAAAAAAAACTTAATTGTTGTTTGATTATTTTTATTAAAAACTTAAATATTTAAAGCTTTTGTTCTATTTATTTGTAGATCTTTTTTTTATTAGAAGTCCTTAATTTTCTTTTCTAGTGTAATCTTTAAGAGGGTTTTTTCTATAAATGATAAATTTGGTGCCAGCATTTGCGGTTAAACTAAAATTTTTAAAAATATTTATTAAGATTAATTAATTAATGGAATATGAAATATTTATATAGGTGAAATTTTTTATTTTTTTTTTTTTTTAATATTAAAGATAAATAAGTAAATGGACTAGGATTAGATACCCTACTACACTTAATTTTTTTTTTCTTAAAAGATTATAATTAAAATTTAAAAATTTGGCGGCTTTTTTATTTAGAGGAACTTGTCTATTAAATTGATAATCCGCATTAATTTGTTTTTAAGTTAAGTTTTGTATACCATCATTTAAATAATTTTTAGATAAATAATTATTTAAAATTTTTTAAGAAAGTTAGATCAAGGTGCAGATATACTTAAAATTAGATTAGTTACAATATCATTTTATACAGTAATAAATTAATTTTTAGTAAGAGGTGGATTTAAATGTAATATAAGTATATATATGAAAATTATTAATTTAGTGTACAAATTGCCCGTCACTCTCTTTGAGATAAGTCGAAACAAAGTAGAAGTACCTGAAGGTGTTTCTAAAAATGATATATTATTACTTACAATAATAATTACCTTAAAGGCATTTTTATAACTGAAAAGGTTAATTAAAAAAATTAAAGAATATATAAAGTATAGTACCTTTTGTATCAGGGTTAATTAATATTTGTATAAATAAACTAATTTCGAAATCACTCGATCTAAAAAATATAAAAACTAATTTGTGTAAAAAAAAAGTTAATTATTTATTAGTGATGAGAATTCTTTCGAGAGTGATAATATCTAATTAAAAATGAAGTAATTATTTTATTCTTTGTAGAAGATTAGTCTAGTTGGGCCAGCTTATTAGATTTAAATAATAAATAAGAAGTTATTAAAACTAAGCTTTAAATTAGCTATGTTTGTAATTTGTATTAAATAATTTTTAAAAAAGAAAATTATGAAATTTAAAATTAATTTTTTAAGGGTTTTAATAAATAAAAGCCTATAAAAATGATTAAATTAGTATTTTTGTAAGTTAAAATGTATTAACTCGGTTATATTTAGACTGTTTAACAAAAACATTTCTTTCTGAAAAATAGAAAGTATAGCCTGCCCGGTGAAAAATTTTAACGGCTGCGGTATTTTGACCGTGCTAAGGTAGCATAATAAATTGTTTTTTAATTGAAAACTGGAATGAAAGGTAGAACTATTTATGAATTTGTTTATTTTAATTTATGAATTTTTATTGTAAGTAAAAATACTTATATAAAATAAAGGGACGATAAGACCCTAGAAGCTTAAGTTTGTAAGAATGTATAATAGTTATTTTTAAAGTTTACATTCTATAAAATTTTGATTGGGGAAATAAAAATTTTACTAATAATTTTTTTTTTAGAAAAATAGTTATTCAAGGATCTTTTAAATAAAAAAGTGGAAAAGTTACTCTAGGGATAACAGCGTAATAATTTTGGATAGACCTTATATATAAGATTGATTACGACCTCGATGTTGAATTAAAATATCTTTATAAAGTAGAAATTATAATAGAAGGTTTGTTCAACCTTTAATTTTTTACATGATTTGAGTTCAGACCGGTTTAAGCCAGGTCAGTTTCTATCTTTTATAATAAACAAATTTTTTTAGTACGAAAGGACCAAATAATTTTAATATTTACTATTTAGGCAGATTATTGTGATAAATTTAGAATTTATATATGGTTTTACCAAATAGTATTGGAATATCTTATCATTATTAATTACTTTATTATATTTCTTTTAGTTCTTGTTTCTGTGGCTTTTATAACATTATTAGAACAAAAAGTGGTAGGTTCTATACAAATTCGAATAGGACCTAATAAAACAGGATTTTGAGGCATACTTCAACCTTTTGCGGACGCAGTAAAATTATTTATTAAAGAAAATTTAAATTTATCTAGGAATAATATAATAGTTTATTATATTTCCCCTATTATAAGTCTAATATTTAGATTAGGTTTATGGTTAGTATACCCATTTATAGAAGGAGGGCTTGATTTTTTTTTAGGTGTTTTATTTTTTATATGTTTAAGAAGCCTTAGAGTTTATCCTATTATATTAATAGGATGAGCTTCTAATTGTAAATATTCTATGATAGGATCAATACGAGCATTAGCTCAAATAATTTCCTATGAGGTAAGACTTATAATTGTTATTTTAAGATTAATTTATATAAAGAGAAGGTTTAATTTTAAAGAATTAATAAATTGAAGTTCTCCTTTATTAAGTTTAATTATTTATTTTCCATTAAGAATAATTTGGTTAGCCTCTAGTTTAGCTGAAACTAATCGAACACCTTATGATTTTTCTGAGAGAGGTTCAGAGCTTGTGTCAGGATTTAATACTGAATACAGAGGGGGAGGATTTACTTTAATTTTTTTGGCTGAATATAGAAGTATTTTATTTATATCATTTTTATTTTGTATTTTATTTTTAGGGTCTAAAAATTTAAGAGTTTTATTACTTATTTATACTATAATAATTGCATTTTTATTTATTTGAGTTCGTAGTACTATACCTCGGTTTCGTTATGATAAATTAATAAATCTGGCTTGAAAAATTTTTTTGCCTGTCAGATTATTTTTATTCATATATTATTTAAGTATTGTTTAAATAATAATTAACATTTATTAATTGGACCGCAGAGGTCCCTTAGTGAATAATGAATTTTTTACCACTAAAATAAGAATTATAAGAAGGTAAAAAATTAATAATACTGTGAATAAATATATATATTTAGAATAGACACTACCAGAGAATACAATTAGATTAGGTAAATTTGAAAAATTAAGGGAATTATCATAAAAATAATTTTTATCAATATAGAAATTAGTAAAAAAAAGAAATAATACTCTGAATATGGCTATACTTCTAAATTCTAAAAAAAAATATTTTATAGTAAGATTAGAAGCTAAAGAGGAGACATAAATTAAAATAATTATTATACCTCTTAAAAAAATTATAAAAAGTAAATATCTAAACCAAGGGGTTGAGTTAAAAATATAAATAATAATGGCAACTAAAATTGATTGTAAAGCAATTATGACCCCTATGAATAAAGGATGTCAAGAATAAAAAAAAATAATAATTAATATATAACTTAAAAAAGAAAAAATAAAATAAATATAAATGTTAATAATCAATTTAATTATCTTATTTGGCCTAATTATAAATTTAGTAAAATTTATTTTTAAGAATATATATATTTTAATTAGACTTTTAAGATTAGAGTATATTTCATTGTTAATATATTGACTAATAAGTATAAATTTAGCTTATTTTGGTAGAGAAATATATTATCTACTTTATTTTTTAATTATAATAACTTGTGAGGGGGTTTTAGGATTAAGACTTATAATTGTTTTAAGATTTTCGCACAGAGTTAATTTTATAAAATGATATAATTCTAGAAGATGTTAATAGGTTTAACTTTTTTGTTAAGAAGTATAATTTTATCTAATATAGTTATTGAAGTTACTTTAATTTTAACATTTATAATATTTATATTTATTTTAATAAATTGAAGATTTCTAAGTACAAGTATCTCTTTTTTATGTAGTGTTGATTTTTTTTCTTACAATTTAATTCTATTAAGGACTTGAGTTATTATTTTGAGTTTATTTGTAAGATTAAGGGAATATACCTGAAAAAAAAAAAAATATTTTTCTTTGTTAAATTTAATTTTACTAGGTTTTTTATATTTAAGATTTAGTGTAAAAGATTATCTATTATTTTATATTTTTTTTGAGTCTTCGTTAATTCCTATTTTATTAATTATTTTAGGATGAGGTTATCAACCTGAGCGTTTAATAGCAGGGGTATATATATTATTTTATACTTTATTTGCTTCTTTACCTTTATTAGGATTAATTTTTTATTATAATATAGAAATTGGTTGAACTTCTATAAATATATATATGGGCCTTACAAGACATAACTTATGAGTAGAATTAATTTTAGTGAGAGCTTTTTTAGTAAAATTTCCTATATATATTCTTCATATTTGACTACCAAAAGCTCATGTTGAGGCTCCAGTTAGAGGATCTATAATTTTAGCTGGAATTTTATTAAAATTAGGAGGATACGGTATTTACCGTTTCTTGCCTTTTATTGTAAAATGTTATAATTTTAATATGAAATATATTTTTGTAAGAGTTTCATTGGTAGGGGCGGTATTAGTAGGGTTAATATGTTTACGTCAAATAGATATAAAAATATTAATTGCTTATTCTTCTGTCTGTCATATGGCTAGATGTATTAGAGTTTTAATAATTCTAGGGGAGTTAGGAGTTAAAGGATGTCTATTCATAATAATTGCTCACGGATTATGTTCTTCAGGTCTTTTTTATTTAGTAGATATAGTCTATAAGCGAACTAATACACGAAGCTTATTTGTTAATAAAGGATTATTAAATATTTTACCTAATCTTAGATTTTGATGGTTTATATTATTAGCTGCAAATTTGGCGGGACCTCCTACTTTGAACTTATTCAGAGAAATTTGTATACTTATTAATTTAGTTGTCTGGAATAAAATCAATATATTTTTATTAATAATAATTACTTTTTTAACCGGAGCTTACAATATTTATTTATATTCTTTAAGCCAACATAATAGATTTTTATTTAGTAAAAATGTTGTTAAAACCTGTGATTTTATAAATTACTTTATTTTAATAAACCATTTAGCACCTTTAAATATTATAATTTTAAGAGTTATATCTTTTTATTGTTTTGATAGTTTATGAAAATATTATATTGTGGTTATAAAGAAGAGTTATTCTCAAAACATTGAAAATTAAAGAATCGATTTATTTTATTTATATAATAATAATATTTTCTATAAGTTTTATCTCATTATTATTATTTATAAATTTTGTAATTCATAATAAAAGATTATTTATAGAATGAGAATTATTTAGATACAACGGAGCTTCTATTATTTTTTTAATTATATTAGATTGAATAAGAAGTTTATTTGTGTTTACGGTTGGGCTTATTTCAGCTGTAATTTGTGGGTACTCTAAATATTATATAAAAGATGATAAATTTTATACACGATTTATAATAATTTTACTATTATTTGTATGTTCTATGATTCTTTTAATTTTAAGCCCTAATATAATTAGGCTTCTTTTAGGATGGGATGGGTTAGGACTTAGATCGTATATTTTAGTAATTTATTATCAAAATGAATACTCATGTAATTCAGGCATATTAACAATTTTAAGAAATCGTATAGGAGATGCTATAATCTTAATTTGTATTTGTTTAATATTCTGTAATAATTCATGAAACTACATATTAGAGAGAACTACATCAAAAATATTATTAATTCTTTTGGTACTAGCAGCTATAACTAAAAGAGCACAAATCCCCTTTTCGGCTTGACTTCCGGCTGCAATAGCTGCTCCAACACCAGTATCAGCTTTAGTACATTCTTCTACTCTTGTAACAGCAGGGGTTTATTTGTTAATTCGGTTTCACTCTTGTTTTTATGATTCTTCAATTTATATTTTTTTAATAATTTCTAGATCTTTAACTATACTGCTATCAGGATGGATAGCTAATTTTGAGATAGATATAAAAAAAATTATTGCTTTATCAACTTTAAGACAGTTAGGTATTATAATAATAATTATATCTTTAAACTTACCTGAATTAGCTTTTTTTCATTTAATTACCCATGCTATATTTAAATCTACTATCTTCATATGTGCAGGCATTATAATTCATAATATAATAGGAAGACAAGACTTACGATTAACAGGTAATTTTTTTGTTAGAGGCCCCTTTCTGGGTTTATTTTTTGCAATTAGAAATATGTCTTTATGTGGTTTTCCTTATTTAGCTGGTTTTTTTTCAAAAGATTTATTATTAGAAAATATTTTATCTTATAATATAAATATTTTCTTTCAATTTAGAAGAATAATTGGGGTAGGTCTTACTGTAAGGTATAGCCTACGAGTAATCTATTATATAAGAAATAAGTCGATTAAAAGATCTAGAAGGGGTTTAACAGATATAAGGCTTTATTTGATAAAAATCATAACTATTATAATTTTTATGAGAGTTAGAAGGGGATTTTTTTTTACTTGAATAACTCTTCCTATACAATTGAGGTTTATAAATTTAACTAATTTTTCTAAATACTATATTATAAGTTTTATATTATTATTTTTTGTTATAGGTTATATATATTTAAAAAATACAAATTTTAATTTAAATTTAAAAATAAATTTGTACAAAAAAGGGTCTCATTTAATAATATTTTTGCCTTGGGTAAGGGCCCAACTATTCTCTATTAAATTTCTAAATGAAGGGTATATTTTAAGAAAAAATACTGACTCAGGTTGGTTAGAGTATTTTTTAGGAATACATTTATTTAAAAATTTTAATTTGTTAAATTATAAATTCATTTTTAGCCAAGTCTCCAGATTTTTAAAAATTATTTTAGTTAGTATATTCCTAAGAATTATTGTTTTTGTAAATTTTATATATTTAAGTAGCTCTTAGAGTATTATTTTGAAGAAATAAAGGAAGAAAAATCTCTTAAATAAAATAGGACTTTAGTCTATGTTTGATTCGAAGCCAAACTTATTCTATTTTATTTTTAATTTTACATATCTTTGTCTTGAAAAAACAATATGTTATTTACACTATAAAAACAACAGGATTACTCAATTCTATTATTAACAATAATTAGCCTCTTTTTGGCTTCTGTTAATAGATATAGCTTTTAGCTCTTTAAGAATTAGAAGTTCTTTATATATCTTAAGATTTTATATAAATATTTCTTATAAGTGCAAATTATAAATTGTTCCCAACTCAAAATCTATGTGATTCAATTTAAAGCTCCTTGATTTCATTCATGAATCAACCCTAGAATTAAAATAATTACAACAACAATTGTGATTAAAGAAAAATAAGATACTACTATAAAATTAATTAAAATCCCTACCGGTATCAAAATGACAATTTCAATATCAAAAATTAAAAAAATAATAGCAACTAAAAAAAATCGAATCGAAAAAGAAGTTCGAGCTTTCTTAAAAGGATCAAACCCACATTCAAAAGAAGAATTTTTTTCACGCTCTTTTTTTATTTTTTTTCCTAAAAAATGAGCTAGGCTATAAACAATAAAAGACAAGCCTAATAAAATTAACACAAGAATGTTTAAAATATAAATATTACGAGCCTCATCAGTAAATAAAAACAAATAAAAATAACCAAACAACATCTACAAAATGTCAATATCAAATTGCAGCTTCTAATCCAAAATGGTGATAACTAGAAAATTGACCTATAAGCAAGCGCACTAAATTTACTCTTAAAAAAATAGTCCCAATAATTACATGTAAACCATGAAACCCCGTAGCTACAAAAAAAACTGTACCATAAACAGAATCTGAAATATTAAAAGAAGCCTCAAAATATTCAAATACTTGAAGTATAGTAAAATAAACCCCTAAAAAAATAGTAACCATTATTCTTTGGGTAGTTTGGGTATGAAGTCCTTGAAGTATAGAGTTATGTGCTCAAGTAACTCTAACTCCTGAAACCAATAAAATAATAGTATTAAGTAAAGGAATTTTAAAAGGGTTAAAAGCTTCGATGCCAGTGGGTGGCCAAATCAATCCAATTTCTACAGTAGTGTTTAACCTACTATGAAAAAATGCTCAGAAAAAAGAAAAGAAAAAAAAAACCTCAGAAATAATAAATAATACTATTCCATAACGTAGCCCTACTATAACTTTAATAGTATGATGACCTTGTATAGTTCTTTCACGACAAATATCACGCCATCATTGATAAGAGCATAGGATTACTGTAAAAAGACTAATTAAAGCTAAATTAATGTTAAAAGTATGGAACCATTTAACAAACCCAGTTAAAAGAAAAAATACTCTAAATGAGGCAATAATAGGCCAAGGCCTTTTTTCTACTAAATGGTAGGGATGGTTTTTATGTCTGGTCATTAAGAAGAAAGTTCAGCGGTGTATAAAGTAAATAACATACTGAACACATATGCTTGAATAAAAGCTACTGCAATTTCTAGAATTATTAAAGCAATTTCTCCTAAGAACAGAAACCCAATTATTCTTAATGATATTTGGATCAATGACCTACTTAGAAGAGTAATTAATAAATGGCCTGCAATTATATTAGCACATAAACGAATAGATAAAGTAATAGGACGAATAATATTACTAATAGTTTCTACTAAAACTATAAAAGGTATTAGGAACCTAGGTGTTCCTTGGGGAATTAAATGAATTAATAATGTTTTATAGTTATTAACTCAACCGTAAATTATTAACCTAACTCATCTTAATAAACCTAATCTTAATGTAAACCTTATATGACTTGAGGCACAGAAAATATATGGAAACAACCCTAAAATATTATTAAATAAAATAAATAAGAAAACAGAAATTACTATTAATAAAACAAATTTAGATTTTAATAATAAAGGTCTAAATTCTCTAAAAGTATATTTAATAACTACAGAATATATATAAGTTAAACGATTTCTAACTAGTCAAAAAATTGAAGGCCCAAAAATTAACCATAAAAAAATTGACTGTCAATTATTTAAAAAATATAAAGTAGAGGGATCAAAAATACTAAATAAATTTATTGTCATGTAAAATTTTTAGATACTTTTAATTTTTTATTTTCTTCTAATTTATGTACTGTTTTTTTAATAAAAAATAATTTATTTATAAACAAAAGAATTATAAAACATATAAAAAAATAAATTAATAATCATAAAGAAGGAGCTATTTGAGGGATAGAAAAATACAAAAGTTACTCTAATTTGACAAATTAATATTATTTATTTAACTAATTTTTCCATGGGAAGTATTTCTACTATGATAAATTTAAAAAAGTTACACTATTTCAGCCATCTCATGAATTTAATTTTTCTAGCCAATTAATAAAATATTTTATTGGAACTGACTCTAATTTAATAGGTATAAATCTATGGTTAGCTCCACAAATCTCTGAACATTGGCCATAAAAAATACCACAACGATTAATTATAAAATTTATTTGGTTTAGACGACCTGGCACTGCATCAACTTTAAGCCCTAAAGATGGCACAGCTCAAGAATGAATCACATCCCTAGCCCTTACAATTATACGAATTTGTAAACTTACAGGTAAAACTACTCTATTATCGGTCTCTAATAACCGAAACTCTCCATTAGATAAATCTCTACTAGGAATTATATAAGAATCGAATGATAAAGTTTTTAAATAAGGATATTCATAAGATCAGTATCATTGATGGCCTATAACTTTTATAGTTAGGTGTGAATCAAATGAGTCATCTAAAAAATATAACACTCGAAGAGAGGGTAATGCAATTATTAATAAAATAAAAATAGGTACAATAGTTCAAATAGTTTCAATAGTTTGCTCTTGATTAAAAAAACGATAAGTTAATTTAAAATAACAAATAAATAAGAGATTCAATCCTACTAATGTTAAAATAAAGATAATAATTATTATAGTAAAATCATGAAAAAAAATTAATTGTTCTATAACTGAAGAGGATCTATCTTGAAAATTTAATATAAACCAAGTTAAAATTCTTAAGAGGTAACCCATTTATAGATTTTAAAGCTATCACATTAATTCTGTCATCTTAAGAATTACATAAAATAGGAGTATCTAAATAATTATGATCAGCCGGAGGCAGAGAATTTTTTCACTCTAAAGAAGAAATTATATTTAATGTAAATAAAACAGATCGTTTTCTAATAAAAGATTCCAATAATATAATTATAAAAATTATTATAGATACTATTGATAAATAAGATCCTAAAGAAGATACAATATTTCATCCAATAAATGAATCAGGGTAATCTGAATAACGTCGTGGTATACCACTAAGTCCTAAAAAATGTTGAGGAAAAAAGGTTATATTAACACCTAGAAATATAGTATAAAAGTGAAGTTTAGAAATAATACTATTTAAAGTAAGTCCTGTAAATAAAGGGTACCAATGTCTAAATCCAGCAAAAATACCAAACACAGCTCCTATAGATAATACATAATGAAAATGAGCTACTACATAATAAGTATCATGTAAAACAATATCAATAGAAGAATTAGCTAATATAACTCCAGTTAAACCTCCTAAAGTGAATAAAAAAATAAACCCAATACTCCAAATTAAAGAAGGTCTAAAAGTTAACTTACCTCCTTGAAGTGTACCTAACCACCTAAAAATCTTAATTCCAGTAGGAACTGCAATAATTATTGTAACTGATGTAAAATAAGCTCGAGTGTCAACATCTATACCTACCGTAAATATGTGATGGGCTCAAACAATAAAACCTAAAATACCAATAGCTAGTATAGCGTAAATTATCCCTAAAACACCAAATACTCTTTTTTTACCGGCTTCTTGCCTGACAACATGAGATACAATACCGAAAGCGGGTAAAATTAAAATATAGACTTCTGGATGGCCAAAAAATCAAAATAAATGTTGATATAAAATAGGATCTCCTCCTCCACTAGGATCAAAAAAAGAGGTATTTAGGTTTCGGTCAGTTAATAATATAGTAATAGCCCCAGCTAAGACCGGAAGTGATAATAATAATAAAATAACAGTAATAAAAATAGATCATGTAAATAAGGTAATTTGGTCTATTCCTATTATCCCAACTCGTATATTTAATACAGTAGAAATGAAATTAATTGCACCTAAAATAGACGAAATACCAGCTATGTGTAAAGAAAAAATTGCTATATCAACAGAAGACCCTCTATGCGCAATTAGTCTTGATAAAGGAGGGTAAACAGTTCACCCTGTGCCAACCCCTCTTTCTACTATTCTTCTTATAAGCAAAAATATAAATGAAGGAGGAAGTAGCCAAAATCTTATATTATTTATTCGAGGGAAGGCTATATCAGGTCTGCCTAATATTAAAGGAAGAAGTCAGTTACCGAACCCTCCAATTATAATTGGTATAACTATAAAAAAAATTATAACAAAAGCGTGAGCAGTCACAACTACATTATATAATTGATCATCTCCAATCAAATTACCTGGGTATCTAAGTTCCATTCGAATGATTACCCTTATAGCAGTTCCTACTATCCTAGCTCATGCACCTAAAATAAAATATAATGTTCCAATGTCTTTATGGTTAGTTGAAAATAATCAACGTTTAAAAATTTTTGAATTTAAGGGGTCTTATTGGAAATTTGGAAGATTTCTAGTTTACTTAACTTAAAATTCAAATTAAATTTAAGAGGTCTCTTTTTGAGAACTTTGAAGGTTCTTAGTTTATATAACTTAAAATTTAAATACAAGTATAATATAGCAGGCACAATAAAAAGTCCTATAATATTGACATAAACCCCTATTCTTATTTTAATTCTTTTTTGACTTAAAAATATATTTTTCAATCTTAAAAAAACAAAATTTAACACAAAAATTCGAGAATAAAAAAATAACCTAATAAATACCCTTAATAGTAAATACAAAAGTGTGAAATAACTATAAAAATTTACAAACTCTATTATTATTAAAAATTTAGGAACAAATCCACTCAAAGGGGGTAAACCTCCTAAGGATAGTATATTTACCCCTAACCTTAATGTAATAATAAAATTTAATTTTAAGAATATATGATTTAAATTTCTTATATAAAAATTTATAAAAATATATAAAATAGAGAATAAAATAAATCTGTAAAAAATAAAATAAATCATTCATAAGTTTACTCTAATAATTAAACCTAAAATTATTCAAGCCCTATGAGACACAGAAGAAAAAACTATAATTTTTCGTAAAGATCTAGTAAATAAGCCTCCCACTGCTCCAACTGCAGCACATAATAATCTTAATATAAAAATAGCTAAAATAGACCTTTCTTTTATTATATACGCATAATTAAATAAAATAAAAGGGCCTACTTTTTGAATTGTTAATAAAATACCAATTAAAGGTCAAACTAACCCTTCTACAATATTTACTAATCATTGATGAAAAGGGGCCAATCCTAGTTTAATTCTTAAACCTATAATAAAAAATAAAATATAAATTTCTATATTAGTTAATAAAGTCAATACTCCAATAACAATCAAAATTGATCTCAAAGTCTGGATAAAAAAATACTTTAAAGCTCTCTCTGCAGAGTATTTTCTTTTTTTTAATATAATTAAAGGAATAAAGGATATTAAATTTATTTCGATAAAAAATCAAATTAAAAATCAAGAGTTTATACAAATTATTATAACTACAGAAAATAATAAAAGGAATAAAAATAAAATTAAAGAAGGATGAAAAAAAATAATATGAAGTGTAATCACAATAAGTTGCAAACTTATAAATGCTTTAAGCCATATTAATTTACTTTAGTGTAAAGAGCACGTAAAATTTTGATTTTTAAAGAAGATATCTAAGTAATTTAGTGTTGTATAAACATAACAAATTGTAAATTTGTAGAAGCGAAAGCCTAAATTAACTAAAATAGTTTAAATAAAATATTAATTTTGTAAATTAAAGTTGACTTTCTTTTAGTAATAGTAAGAATTAATCTATATTTTCTCTATCAATGAAATATCTTACTTAGATTATACTATCAAAAGAGAATAAATCATAAACGAGATATGAGCCCGTCAGCTTTTTTAGCTTATCTTTTATCAGAAAAGATCTTTCAAATCATCTATAATCTCCAAAATTATTATTTTATAAAACTATTTTCTGTAAATGTTAAACCAACTAAAAGATAAATCTTCTCTTATTAAAATTTTAAATTCTACTTTTATAGATCTTCCTGCTCCTAAAAATATTTCATTTTCTTGAAATATAGGATCACTATTATTTATATGTTTATTTATCCAAATTATTACTGGAGTACTACTTGCCTCTTCCTACACCTCTAATATAGATAGTTCTTTTTACATGGTAATTCTTTCTATAGAAGACATTAATAAAAATTGGTTTATTCGATATATCCACGCTAATGGAGCTTCATTATTTTTTATTTGCTTATATGTTCATATTGGACGTAATATTTATTATTATTCTTATATATATAAGCATACTTGGTCCGTAGGGGTTACAATTTTTATTTTAACAATAGCTACCGCCTTTTTAGGGTACGTTTTACCAATTAATCAAATATCTTATTGAGGAGCATCAGTAATTACAAATTTATTATCTGAAGTACCTTATATCGGTCCTAACCTAATTGAACTAGTTTGAGGCTCACCTTCTGTTGGCACTCCCACTATTATGCGTTTTTTTTCTTTCCATTTTATATTACCTTTTGTAATTCTTGGTTTAACTATCATTCATATTGTCTTATTACATGAAACAGGCTCTAAAAACCCATTGGGTACTAAATCAACTTCTAATAAGTATATATTTAACCCTATTTTTATTTTTAAAGATATATTAGGCTTTATTTTAGCCTTAACTTTATTTTTATCTATTAGTTTATTAATACCTTTAGCACTAGGAGATGACGAGAATTTTTTTAATTTAAACCCTTATGTCACTCCAATTCATATTCAACCTGAGTGATATTTTTTATTTGCCTACGCTATCCTACGTTCAATTCCTAATAAAATAGGTGGAATTATCTCTCTTGTATTAGCTATTTTTATTTTATATCTACTTCCTTACTTACATTCGTCAAAAATATCCAGAGTCTATTATCCTGTTAATAAATTTATTTTTTTCTTATTTATAATTGATGTAATTTTATTGACTTGAATTGGAATATCCCCTGTAGAGCCTCCTTATATTTTTACCGGGCAAACTCTAAGAGTTTTATATTTCGGTTATTATATTATAAGACCTTTAATTAATTACTCTTGAGAAAAAATAATTAATTTATAA